GTTCATGTAGCTTAACTACTAAAGCAAAGCACTGAAAATGCTTAGATGAGTTGTCATGACTCCATAAACACTTAAAGGTTTGGTCCCAGCCTTCCTATTAGTTGTTAGCAAAATTACACATGCAAGTATCCGCACCCCTGTGAGAATACCCTCGTAAATCACCCATGATTAAAAGGAGTAGGTATCAAGCACACTCTAATTGAGTAGCTTATAACACCTTGCTTAGCCACACCCCCACGGGTAACAGCAGTGATAAAAATTAAGCAATAAACGAAAGTTTGACTAAGTTATGCTAACATAGGGTTGGTAAATTTCGTGCCAGCCACCGCGGTCATACGATTAACCCAAATTAATAGGCAACGGCGTAAAGCGTGTTAAAGAAAGCTACACCCACACAAATAAAGACAAAATTTAACTAAGCTGTAGAAAGCAACAGTTAAAACTAAGATACACTACGAAAGTGACTTTATTACAGCTGATTACACGATAGCTAAGATCCAAACTGGGATTAGATACCCCACTATGCTTAGCCCTAAACTCAGGTATTTAACCTAACAAAAATACCCGCCAGAGAACTACTAGCAATAGCTTAAAACTCAAAGGACTTGGCGGTGCTTTATATCCCTCTAGAGGAGCCTGTTCTGTAATCGATAAACCCCGATAAACCTCACCACCCCTTGCTAATTCAGCTTATATACCGCCATCTTCAGCGAACCCTAAAAAGGCATAACAGTAAGCAAGAACATGAGACATAAAAACGTTAGGTCAAGGTGTAGCTTATGAGGTGGGAAGAAATGGGCTACATTTTCTATTAACTAGAACATTTACGAAAGTTATTATGAAACTAGTAACTAAAGGAGGATTTAGTAGTAAGTTGAGAATAGAGTGCTCAACTGAATCAGGCCATGAAGCACGCACACACCGCCCGTCACCCTCTTCAAGTACCCTAGACTATACTAATATATAATTACAAGTCCCCCAGTATTAGAAGAGATAAGTCGTAACAAGGTAAGCATACTGGAAAGTGTGCTTGGACGAATCAAAGTGTAGCTTAAATAAAGCATCTGGTTTACACCCAGAAGATTTCATTACAAATGACCACTTTGAACCAAAGCTAGCCCAAACAATAAATTAACTTATCCAAATACCAAATAACCTTAAACTAAAACATTCATCTACTAAAGTATAGGAGATAGAAATTTTAATTTGGCGCTATAGAGAAAGTACCGTAAGGGAACGAGTGAAAGAAACAATTAAAAGTACGAAACAGCAAAGATTACCCCTTGTACCTTTTGCATAATGATTTAACTAGAAAAACTTTAGCAAAGAGGCCTTAAGTTAAACACCCCGAAACCAGACGAGCTATCCATGAACAGCCCAAAAAGAGCAAACTCGTCTATGTAGCAAAATAGTGAGAAGATTTATGGATAGAGGTGAAAAGCCTACCGAGCCTGGTGATAGCTGGTTGTCCAGATAAGAATTTTAGTTCAACTTTAAATTTACTACAAAAATATATAATTACACCGTAAATTTAACTGTTAATCTAAAGGGGTACAGCCCTTTAGACTAAGGATACAACCTTAATTAGAGAGTAAATATACTAATAACCATAGTTGGCCTAAAAGCAGCCATCAATTAAGAAAGCGTTCAAGCTCAACAATAATTAATTCCTTAATCCAATGATTATATATTAACTCCTAACTTACTACTGGACTAATCTATTAATCAATAGAAGAAATACTGTTAATATGAGTAACAAGATTTGTATCTCCTAGCACAGGCTTATATCAAACCGAATAATAACTGATAGTTAACGGCCAAATAAATATAATCCCACATAAACTATTTATTAACCCACCGTTAATCCAACACAGGTGTGCATAAAGGAAAGATTAAAAGAAATAAAAGGAACTCGGCAAACACAAACCCCGCCTGTTTACCAAAAACATCACCTCTAGCATTACTAGTATTAGAGGCACTGCCTGCCCAGTGACAACTGTTTAACGGCCGCGGTATCCTGACCGTGCAAAGGTAGCATAATCATTTGTTCTTTAAATAAGGACTTGTATGAATGGCCACACGAGGGTTTAACTGTCTCTTATTTCTAATCAGTGAAATTGACCTTTCCGTGAAGAGGCGGAAATAATCCAATAAGACGAGAAGACCCTATGGAGCTTTAATTGACCTAACCCAACAGAATAATACTTAACTCCACCAAGGACTAACAAACATTCTAACTGGGTTATAAATTTCGGTTGGGGTGACCTCGGAGCACAAAAAACCCTCCGAGAACTATCTACTAAGACTGACAAGTCAAAGTAAATCTTTTCAATTGATCCAGTCCCACTGATCAACGGAACAAGTTACCCTAGGGATAACAGCGCAATCCTATTCTAGAGTCCCTATCGACAATAGGGTTTACGACCTCGATGTTGGATCAGGACATCCCAATGGTGCAGCAGCTATTAATGGTTCGTTTGTTCAACGATTAAAGTCCTACGTGATCTGAGTTCAGACCGGAGTAATCCAGGTCGGTTTCTATCTATTAAATATTTTTCCCAGTACGAAAGGACAAGAAAAATAGGGCCTACTCTCAACGAGCGCCCTCAAGTAAATAAATGATATTATCTCAATTTAATTAACTTATTAACACACCCCCTTAGACCAAGGTTTCGTTAGAGTGGCAGAGCCCGGTAATTGCGTAAAACTTAAACCTTTATAACCAGAGGTTCAATTCCTCTCTCTAACAACATGTTTACAATTAACCTCCTAACACTAATTGTTCCAGTACTCCTTGCTGTAGCATTCCTAACCCTAATCGAACGAAAAGTTCTTGGATATATACAACTACGAAAGGGTCCGAACATCGTAGGACCATACGGCCTCCTCCAACCCATTGCCGATGCCGTCAAACTATTCATTAAAGAACCCCTACGCCCCCTAACCTCGTCTGTCTCAATATTTATTATAGCCCCAATCTTAGCCCTAACCCTAGCCCTAACCATATGAATTCCCCTGCCAATACCATATCCACTAATCAACATAAATCTAGGTGTCCTATTTATACTAGCCGTATCTAGCCTATCAGTCTATTCTATCTTATGATCAGGCTGAGCATCAAATTCGAAATACGCTCTAATCGGAGCCCTACGAGCTGTAGCCCAAACTATCTCATACGAAGTTACCCTAGCCATTATCTTACTATCGATCCTACTAATAAATGGCTCATATACCCTAAGTACCCTTATCATCACCCAAGAATACACATGACTTCTGACATCCACATGACCATTAGCTATAATATGATTCATCTCTACCCTTGCAGAAACAAACCGAGCTCCCTTTGACTTAACCGAAGGAGAATCAGAGCTAGTCTCAGGTTTCAATGTTGAATATGCTGCAGGACCATTCGCATTATTTTTCCTAGCAGAATATGCTAACATTATTATAATAAATATCCTAACAACAATTCTATTCCTAGGAGCATTCCATTCCATTTACTTCCCAGAACTATATTCTATCAACTTCACAATTAAAGCCCTACTTCTAACTATCTCCTTCCTATGAGTCCGAGCATCATACCCTCGATTCCGATACGATCAACTAATACACCTTCTATGAAAAAATTTCCTACCCCTCACACTAGCACTATGTATATGACACGTATCACTACCAATCTTCACATCAAGCATCCCACCCCAAACATAAGAAATATGTCTGACAAAAGAGTTACTTTGATAGAGTAAATAATAGAGGTTTAAGCCCTCTTATTTCTAGAATGATAGGGATCGAACCTAATCTTGAGAAATCAAAACTCTCCGTGCTACCACATTACACTATATTCTAAGTAAGGTAAGCTAAATGAAGCTATTGGGCCCATACCCCGAAAATGTCGGTTAACACCTTCCCTTGCTGATAAACCCTATAATCTTAAGCATTATTCTATTTACCATTATAACAGGCACCATAATCGTACTCATAAGTTCACACTGATTTATAATCTGAATTGGCTTTGAAATAAACATGCTAGCAATTATCCCAATACTAATAAAAAACTACAGTCCACGCTCAATAGAAGCCTCTACTAAATATTTTATAACCCAAGCAACCGCATCAATGATTCTTATATTAGCAATCATCATAAACTTAATGTACTCAGGCCAATGAACTATTACTAACATCACAAACCCCACAGCATCTATCCTAATAACAATAGCCTTAGTAATAAAACTAGGACTCTCCCCATTCCACTTTTGAGTGCCAGAAGTCACACAAGGAATTTCACTGACATCCGGCATGATCCTACTAACATGGCAAAAAATCGCCCCCTTATCAGTCCTTTACCAAATCTTCTCCTCCATTAATCTAGATATATTACTCTCCATATCCCTCCTATCAATTATAGTAGGAGGCTGAGGTGGACTTAACCAAACGCAATTACGAAAAATTATAGCATACTCCTCCATCGCTCATATAGGATGAATAACAGCCATCATAATTTATGAGCCCACAATTATATTACTAAACCTACTCGTGTACATTACAATAACAATCTCCACCTTTACATTATTCATCTTCTCCTCCTCAACCACCACTCTATCACTATCCCATACATGAAACAAAACACCACTTATCGCTACACTTATCCTAACCATTATGTTATCCCTAGGAGGATTGCCCCCACTAACAGGCTTTCTACCTAAATGAATCATTATTCAAGAGCTTACAAAAAATAACAGCATCATTCTCCCTACAACAATAGCAATTCTTTCATTACTAAACCTATTCTTCTACATACGACTATCATATTCAACTTCCCTAACCATATTCCCAACAACAAACAATAATAAAATAAAATGACAATTCGAGAATACAAAACAAATCCCCTTTATAGCACCACTAATCACAATCTCAACATTAACACTACCACTGGCACCAATTTTAATTGCACTAAACTAGAAATTTAGGTTAAAACAGACCGAGGGCCTTCAAAGCCCTAAGTAGGTATAATTTACTTAATTTCTGCTTTCCTAAGGATTGCAAGACTCTATCCTACATCAATTGAATGCAAATCAACCACTTTAATTAAGCTAAATCCTTTACCTAGATTGGTGGGCTTCCATCCCACGAAATTTTAGTTAACAGCTAAATACCCTAAACAACTGGCTTCAATCTACTTCTCCCGCCTTGAAAAAAAAAAAGAAAGGCGGGAGAAGCCCCGGCAGAATTGAAGCTGCTTCTTTGAATTTGCAATTCAATATGATAATTCACTACAGGGCTATGGTAAAAAGAGATGTTATCTCTGTCTTTAGATTTACAGTCTAATGCTTATCCTCAGCCATTTTACCTATGTTCGTAACCCGTTGATTATTTTCTACCAACCACAAAGACATCGGAACTTTATATATGGTATTTGGGGCCTGGGCCGGAATAGTAGGAACAGCCCTGAGTATTTTAATTCGTGCTGAATTAGGTCAACCAGGCGCCCTACTAGGTGATGACCAGATCTATAACGTTATTGTAACTGCCCACGCATTCGTTATAATTTTCTTTATAGTAATACCAATTATGCTCGGAGGGTTTGGAAACTGGCTTATCCCTTTAATGATTGGTGCTCCAGACATAGCATTCCCACGGATAAATAATATAAGCTTCTGACTACTCCCGCCATCATTTCTTCTATTACTAGCCTCATCAACCGTCGAAGCAGGGGCAGGTACCGGCTGAACTGTCTACCCCCCATTGGCCGGCAATCTAGCCCATGCAGGAGCATCTGTTGATTTAGCAATTTTTTCTCTCCATTTAGCAGGCGTTTCATCCATTCTAGGGTCAATCAATTTCATTACCACAATTATTAATATGAAACCCCCTGCTATGTCTCAATATCAAACACCATTATTCGTATGATCAGTCCTAATTACAGCAGTACTTCTACTTCTTTCACTTCCAGTTCTTGCAGCCGGTATTACTATACTTTTAACAGATCGAAATCTTAATACTACTTTCTTTGACCCTGCCGGAGGTGGAGATCCAATTCTTTATCAACACCTTTTCTGATTCTTTGGGCACCCTGAAGTTTACATTCTTATCCTCCCAGGCTTTGGGATCATTTCACACATTGTCACCTACTACTCAGGTAAAAAAGAACCATTTGGTTATATGGGTATAGTCTGAGCTATAATGTCCATTGGTTTCCTTGGTTTCATCGTTTGAGCTCACCACATATTTACAGTCGGCCTTGATGTAGACACCCGAGCATATTTCACATCTGCAACTATAATCATCGCTATTCCAACAGGAGTTAAAGTTTTCAGTTGACTAGCTACCCTACACGGAGGTAATATCAAATGATCTCCTGCTATACTATGAGCGCTAGGCTTTATTTTCCTATTCACGGTAGGGGGCCTAACAGGAATTGTACTAGCAAATTCATCGTTAGACATTGTTCTTCATGATACCTACTACGTAGTAGCCCACTTCCACTATGTATTATCTATGGGAGCTGTATTTGCAATTATCGCAGGATTTGTACACTGATTCCCACTATTCACAGGATATACATTAAGCTCTACTTGAGCTAAAATTCACTTCGCAATTATATTTGTAGGCGTAAATTTAACTTTCTTCCCTCAACATTTCCTTGGCCTATCGGGGATACCTCGACGTTATTCCGATTACCCAGACGCCTACACAACATGAAACACAGTCTCATCTATAGGGTCATTCATTTCACTTACAGCTGTTGTAGTAATAGTATTTATAATCTGAGAAGCTTTCGCATCAAAACGAGAAGTAACATCAGTTGAATTAACAACTACAAACATTGAATGACTCTACGGATGTCCTCCACCATATCACACATTCGAAGAGCCTGTATACGTAAACTCTAAATAGCTAAGAAAGGAAGGAATCGAACCCCCTAAAATTGGTTTCAAGCCAACCCCATAACCATTATGACTTTCTCAATAATGAGGTATTAGTAAAACATTACATAACTTTGTCAAAGTTAAGTTACAAGTGAAAAGCTTGTATACCTCTATGGCATACCCTTTTCAAATAGGCCTTCAGGACGCAACATCACCTATTATGGAAGAACTAATAAACTTTCATGATCATGCACTTATAATCGTTTTTCTAATTAGCACCCTAGTATTATATATTATCTCCTCAATACTAACTACAAAACTAACACATACCAACACAATAGATGCTCAAGCGGTAGAAACAATCTGAACCATTCTGCCAGCCATCATCTTAATCTTAATCGCACTTCCATCTCTACGAATCCTATATATAATAGACGAAATCAACAACCCCACTCTTACCATTAAAACAGTGGGCCACCAATGATACTGAAGTTATGAATATACTGATTACGACGAACTAAACTTCGACTCATATATGATCCCAACTACTGATCTTAAACCTGGAGATCTCCGACTACTAGAAGTAGATAATCGAGCAGTCCTACCAATAGAAATAACTGTACGAGTTCTAATTACATCAGAAGACGTCCTTCACTCCTGAGCAGTTCCATCATTAGGGCTAAAAACCGACGCCATCCCCGGACGCCTAAACCAAACAACCCTCCTAGCCACCCGCCCTGGATTATATTATGGTCAATGCTCTGAAATCTGCGGCTCTAACCATAGCTTCATGCCTATTGTTCTTGAATTAGTCCCTCTAAAAGTGTTTGAAAAATGATCCTCTTCTATACTATAATTTCATTGAGAAGCTATTGCAGCGTTAACCTTTTAAGTTAAAGATTGAGAGTATCAACCCTCTCCTTAATGATATGCCACAACTTGATACTTCAACATGATTTATCACTATCGTCTCAATAATCATAACCCTATTTATCGTATTTCAATTAAAGGTTTCAAAATACCTTTACCCCATGAACCCGGAACTAAAATCGCTTAAAGCCCTAAAACATAACAATCCTTGAGAAACAAAATGAACGAAAATTTATTCGCCTCTTTCGCTACCCCAACAATAATGGGTCTCCCCATTGTCGTCCTAATTATCCTATTCCCTAGCATTATATTTCCAGCCCCCAACCGATTAATTAATAATCGATTAGTCTCTCTTCAACAATGATTAATCCAGCTAACCTCAAAACAAATAATAGCAATCCATAATCAAAAAGGACAAACATGGACTCTCATGTTAATTTCACTAATTCTATTCATTGGCTCTACTAACTTATTAGGTCTTTTACCACATTCTTTTACACCTACAACACAACTTTCAATAAACTTAGGGATAGCCATTCCCCTATGAGCTGGAACAGTCATTACAGGGTTCCGATACAAAACAAAAGCATCTTTAGCTCACTTTCTACCCCAAGGTACCCCACTGCCACTAATCCCAATACTTATTATCATCGAGACTATCAGTCTCTTTATTCAACCAATAGCACTAGCTGTACGGTTAACTGCAAATATCACAGCTGGCCACCTATTAATTCACCTAATTGGAGGCGCAACTCTAGTTCTAATAAGCATTAGCCCAGTTACAGCATTTATCACTTTCATTATTTTAGTAATACTTACAGTACTTGAATTTGCCGTAGCACTAATTCAAGCTTATGTCTTTACCCTTTTAGTAAGCCTTTATCTGCACGATAACACCTAATGACCCACCAAACCCACGCATACCATATAGTAAACCCTAGCCCCTGACCACTAACAGGAGCATTATCAGCTCTATTATTGACCTCAGGCTTAGTCATATGATTCCACTTCAACTCAATAATTTTAATATCAATTGGCCTACTAGCCAACACTCTAACTATATACCAATGATGACGAGATGTCGTTCGCGAAGGAACCTTTCAAGGCCATCATACCCCTATTGTACAAAAAGGCCTTCGATATGGTATAATTCTTTTTATCATTTCCGAAGTCTTCTTCTTCGCAGGATTCTTCTGGGCCTTTTACCACTCCAGCCTAGCCCCTACTCATGAACTGGGCGGTTATTGACCGCCCGCAGGAATTAATCCACTAAACCCACTAGAAGTCCCTTTACTTAATACATCCGTTCTATTAGCTTCCGGAGTATCTATCACATGAGCTCATCATAGCCTTATAGAAGGAAATCGCAAGCATATAATTCAAGCTCTATTCATCACAATTGCACTCGGTGTTTACTTTACAATCCTTCAAGCAGCCGAATATTATGAAGCACCCTTCACTATCTCAGATGGAATTTATGGGTCAACATTCTTCATAGCAACAGGCTTCCACGGCTTCCACGTAATCGTTGGCTCAACATTTCTTATAGTATGCTTCCTCCGACAACTTAAATATCACTTTACATCAAAACACCACTTTGGGTTCGAAGCAGCTGCATGATATTGACACTTTGTTGATGTAGTATGACTATTCCTTTATGTATCAATCTATTGATGAGGCTCATATTCTTCTAGTATTAACCAATACAACTGACTTCAAATCAGCTAATCTCAGTATAAGTCTGAGGAAAAATAATTAATTTCTGGATAGCATTGATCATCTACTACCTATTCTCGTTCTAAACGAGAATACTCCGTCGCCCCGTTCCGGCCTATCAATATTCCATTACTACCACTACTTACTTAGACTCTCCCTATATTCTCCTAGTATTAATCAGTACAACTGACTTCCAATCATTTAGTCTCAGTAAAAATCTGAGGGAGAATAATTAATATATTATTAGCACTAATCATCAACACACTCCTGGCTTCGATCCTAGTACTAATCGCATTCTGACTCCCCCAACTAAATGTCTACGCAGAAAAAGCAAGCCCATACGAATGTGGTTTTGACCCCATAGGATCCGCACGCCTACCTTTCTCTATAAAATTCTTTTTGGTAGCGATCACATTCCTACTATTTGACCTAGAAATCGCTTTACTCTTACCCCTCCCATGAGCATCCCAAACAGAACAACTTAACATCATAACTACTATATCCTTAGCACTCATCACGCTCCTAGCAATAAGCCTAGCCTATGAATGAATCCAAAAAGGCCTCGAATGAACCGAATATAGTAATTAGTTTAACCCAAAACAAATGATTTCGACTCATTAGATTGTGATTTATTTCACAATTACTAAATGTCTTTAGTTAACATAAATATTGCACTGGCATTCACAGTAGCACTCCTAGGATTATTAATATACCGCTCACACTTAATATCATCCTTATTATGTCTAGAAGGAATGATACTCACATTATTTATTATAGGGACTATTATAATCCTTAACACACACTTCACGCTAGCAAGTATACTGCCAATTATCCTCTTAGTATTTGCCGCTTGCGAAGCAGCCGTAGGCCTATCTCTCCTAGTAATAGTGTCTAACACATATGGAGTTGACTACGTACAAAACCTGAACCTCCTTCAATGTTAAAAATTATTTTACCTACTATTATACTAATTCCTCTCACCTGACTATCCAACAAAAAAGTCATATGAATTAATACAACCATTTATGGAATACTAATTTGCCTAACAACCCTCCCCCTATTTAATCAACCTAACAATAATGATATCTACTTTTCTCCAACTTTCTTCTCCGATTCCCTATCCGCGCCACTTTTGGCACTAACAACATGACTACTCCCACTAATACTCATAGCAAGCCAACATCATCTGATAAATGAGACAGAAACACGTAAAAAACTCTATATCTCTATACTAATCTTACTCCAAATTTTTCTAATTATAACTTTCTCCGCTACAGAATTGATCTTATTCTACATTCTATTTGAAGCTACCTTAGTACCTACCTTAATCATTATTACCCGATGAGGTAACCAAACAGAACGACTTAACGCCGGACTTTATTTTTTATTCTATACACTAGTTGGATCTCTCCCGCTATTAGTTGCATTAATTTACATTCAAAATCTATCTGGGACATTAAACTTTACAATTACCCAACTAGGAGCCTATAACATTTTTAACTCCTGATCAAATAATTTCCTATGGCTAGCATGCATAATAGCATTTTTAGTAAAAATACCCCTATATGGCCTGCACCTCTGACTTCCCAAAGCGCATGTTGAAGCACCCATTGCTGGGTCAATAGTCCTAGCGGCTATTTTACTAAAACTAGGAGGCTACGGCATGATACGAATCACCGTAATACTAAGCCCAATCACAGACACGATAGCTTACCCCTTCCTACTTCTATCCTTATGAGGTATAATCATAACAAGCTCCATCTGTCTTCGACAGACAGACCTTAAATCGCTCATCGCTTATTCTTCCGTCAGCCATATAGCCCTCGTAATTGTAGCCATCCTAATCCAAACCCCATGAAGTTATATAGGCGCAACAGCCCTAATGATCGCTCACGGACTTACATCATCCATACTGTTCTGCCTAGCTAACACAAACTATGAACGAATCCACAGTCGAACTATAATCCTAGCCCGAGGACTTCAAACTATTCTCCCTCTAATAGCAACATGATGACTACTAGCTAGCTTAACAAATCTTGCCTTACCCCCATCTATTAATCTCATTGGAGAATTATTTGTTATATTATCATCTTTCTCATGATCCAACATAACTATAATTCTTATAGGAGTAAACGTAGTGATTACAGCACTATACTCCTTATATATACTAATCTTAACCCAACGAGGAAAATACTCTTTTCACATTAACACAATTAAACCATCCTTTACGCGAGAAAATGCTCTCATAGCACTCCACATTATCCCCCTCCTACTCCTATCACTCAACCCAAAATTAATTTTGGGTACTATATACTGTAAATATAGTTTAACAAAAATATTAGATTGTGAATCTAATGACAGAAGCTAATATCTTCTTATTTACCGAGAAAGATTGCAAGAACTGCTAACTCATGCTACCATACCTAAAAGTATGGCTTTCTTACACTTTTAAAGGATAGAAGTTATCCGTTGGTCTTAGGAGCCAAAAAATTGGTGCAACTCCAAATAAAAGTAATAAACCTATATACTTCCGCCCTGCTAACCTCCCTATCAATACTTATTTTACCCGTAATTATATCCCTTTTCCCAATCTACAAAACCAACAACTACCCCTATTATGTTAAATCCATTATCTCTTATGCCTTCCTAACAAGCCTAATCCCAACACTCATTTTCATTAACATAGGACACGAAGAAGTTATTTCAAACTGACACTGAATAACAATCCAAACAGTAAAACTATCACTAAGCTTTAAACTAGACTACTTCTCTATAATCTTTATCCCAGTGGCTCTCTTCGTCACATGGTCCATTATAGAATTCTCAATGTGATACATACACTCAGACCCCAACGTAAATCGATTTTTCAAATATCTACTCATATTTCTCATCACAATGATAATCCTAGTAACAGCTAACAACCTATTCCAACTTTTCATTGGCTGGGAAGGCGTAGGAATTATATCTTTCCTACTAATCGGATGATGATACGGTCGAGCCGACGCTAACACAGCCGCTTTACAGGCCATCTTATATAATCGTATCGGAGATATTGGCTTCATTCTATCAATAGCCTGATTCCTATTTAATACCAACTCATGGGAACTACAACAAATCTTCATGCTTGACATACAACACAACAACTTACCCCTCCTAGGATTACTGCTTGCAGCCACAGGTAAATCCGCCCAATTTGGCCTTCACCCATGACTCCCTTCAGCAATAGAAGGCCCTACCCCAGTATCAGCCCTACTACACTCAAGTACCATAGTTGTTGCAGGCATTTTCCTACTGATCCGATTCTATCCCCTATTAGAAAACAATAAAATAATCCAGACATTAATCCTATGCATAGGCGCAATTACTACACTATTTACAGCAATCTGTGCCCTCACCCAAAATGACATCAAAAAAATCGTTGCTTTCTCTACCTCTAGCCAACTAGGCCTAATAATAGTCACTATTGGAATTAATCAACCACATTTAGCGTTCCTCCACATCTGCACCCATGCATTCTTTAAAGCCATACTATTTATATGTTCAGGCTCTATTATCCACAACCTGAACGACGAACAAGATATTCGAAAAATAGGAGGCCTATTCAAAGCATTACCTTTCACCACCACCTCCCTCATTATTGGCAGTCTAGCACTCACAGGAACCCCTTTCCTCACAGGATTCTACTCTAAAGACCTAATCATCGAAACCGCCAACACGTCGTATACCAACGCCTGAGCCCTATTAATCACACTAATCGCAACCTCCCTAACAGCTGTCTACAGCACACGAATTCTCTATTATTCGCTACTAGGACAACCACGATGCTCCACACTAATCTTAATCAACGAGAATAACCCCCTACTAATTAACTCTATTAAACGCCTTCTTATCGGAAGTATCTTCGCCGGATTCATCATCTCATATAACCTAACACCTATAACTGTCCCACAAATGACCATACCATCCTATCTAAAACTAACTGCCCTCATCATTACTCTTACAGGATTTGCTTTAGCTTATGAGCTAAATCTTATCACACAAAACCTTAAACTATCCTACCCTCATAATTACCACAAATTCTCCAACATACTAGGCTACTTCCCAACCATCATCCACCGGCTATTCCCCCAATCAACCCTACTAATAAGCCAAAAGTTATCCTCCATATTATTAGATTTAACCTGAATAGAAAACGTCCTACCCAAATCAGTCTCCAAATTTCAAGCTTCTTCCTCTATTACGGTATCAAACCAAAAGGGCCTTATTAAATTATACTTCCTATCATTCCTAATCACCTTAACCATCAGCATTCTACTATTTAATTACCACGTGTAATCTCTATTACCACAACAATACACGTTACAAGAGATCACCCAGATACAATTACAAGTCAAAACCCGTAACTGTAAAGAGCAGCAATCCCTATAGCCTCTTCACTAAAAAACCCTGAATCACCAGTATCGTAAATCACCCAATCACCCTCACCATTAAAATTTAAAACCAGCTCCAACTTAACGTCCTCTCCGTCCAGCAATAAATAAACAATTATTGCACTCTCCCCAAACAGCCCTAACAAAAACGTTAACAACACTGTATTATTAGATACTCACACCTCCGGATACTCCTCCATAGCCATAGCAGTAGTATAGCCAAACACCACCAACATACCCCCCAAATAAATTAAAAACACCATTAACCCTAAAAAAGAACCACCATAATTTAAAACAATGCCACACCCAATTCCACCACTAACAATTAACCCAACCCCACCATAAATTGGCGAAGGTTTTGAAGAAAAACCTACAAAACTAACTACAAAAATAGTACTTAAAATAGTAACAATATATGTCATCATAATTTCTACATGGAGTCTAACCATGACTTATGACATGAAAAATCATCGTTGTTATTCAACTACAGAAACATTTAATGACAAACCTACGAAAAACCCACCCATTAATAAAAATTGTTAACAGCTCATTCATCGACCTACCCACCCCATCCAATATCTCATCATGATGAAACTTCGGCTCCCTCCTAGGTGTCTGTCTAATTATTCAAATTCTTACAGGACTCTTTCTAGCAATACATTACACATCAGACACAATAACTGCTTTCTCATCAGTCACACACATCTGCCGAGATGTAAACTACGGATGACTAATCCGATACCTTCATGCAAACGGAGCATCAATATTCTTCATTTGCCTATTCCTCCACGTCGGACGAGGTCTTTACTACGGGTCCTACATATACTTAGAAACATGAAATATCGGCGTATTATTACTATTCGCAGTAATAGCCACTGCCTTTATAGGGTATGTCCTTCCATGAGGACAAATATCATTTTGAGGCGCAACAGTCATTACTAATCTACTCTCAGCAATCCCTTACATCGGCTCAGATCTAGTTGAATGAATCTGAGGGGGCTTCTCTGTAGACAAAGCCACTCTAACCCGATTCTTCGCATTCCACTTTATCTTACCCTTCATTATTGCTGCCCTAGCAGGAGTCCATCTCCTATTCCTGCATGAAACCGGCTCAAACAATCCATCAGGACTATGTTCAGACGCAGACAAAATTCCCTTTCACCCCTACTATACCATCAAAGACATTCTAGGAGTACTTCTTCTCATCCTAACCCTTACATCCCTAGTATTATTCTCCCCAGACTTATTAGGAGACCCAGACAACTATACACCTGCAAATCCCCTCAATACACCACCCCATATTAAACCAGAATGGTATTTTCTATTCGCTTACGCCATTCTACGATCTATCCCTAACAAACTAGGGGGCGTCCTAGCACTAGTCCTATCAATTTTAATTCTAGCTGTAGTCCCTTTCCTCCACACATCTAAACAACGAAGCATAATATTCCGCCCATTCAGCCAATGCCTCTTCTGAATCCTAGTCGCAGACCTCCTCACACTCACATGAATTGGAGGTCAACCAGTTGAACACCCATTTATCATTATTGGACAATTAGCCTCAATCCTTTACTTCCTCCTTATCCTAGTTATCATGCCTATTACAAGCCTATTTGAAAATAATCTTCTAAAATGAAGGTCTTTGTAGTATAACCATTATACTGGTCTTGTAAACCAGAGATGGAGACTTACATCTCCCAAAGACATCAAGGAAGAAGCACCAGCCCCACCATCAGCACCCAAAGCTGATATTCTATCTTAAACTATTCCTTGAAACACCTTATTCATAGAATCATAATAACCAAGCCAAACTTCTGTATTAAAATCTAAAACCCGATGTTCCAAACGACTCTAATCCACATGCATATAAGCATGTACATACTACTATAATAGTACATAATACATTTTATGTATATCGTACATTAAATTCTATTCCACATGCATATAAGCATGTACATACCATTATAACAGTACATAGTACATTCTATTATTTATCGTACATAGGACATATAGTTATATCAATTCAAGCCACCACGCATATCACCTCCAATGGGTTATCTCTTGTTTACCATCTCACGTGAAATCATCAACCCTTGCGAGCAGTATACCTCTTCTCGCTCCGGGCCCATTCATCCTGGGGGTTACTATCTCTCACACTATACCTGGCATCTGGTTCTTACTTCAGGACCATCTCACCTAAAATCGCCCACTCTTTCCTCTTAAATAAGACATCTCGATGGACTAATGACTAATCAGCCCATGCTCACACATAACTGTGATTTCTTGCATTTGGTATCTAATTTTTTTGGGGGGGGAGAGCTTGCTATGATCCAGCTAACATTTAATCTCGCCAAATCAATTGAAGCTGGGCTTATTCTTTATGGGGGCCGAAAAGATCATGTTATTATGACTATTTCTCTTGCGAGAAGTAAATACGTTTAATGGTTACAGGACATAAATTGACAGAACTGGTGTAAGTACAGGAGAAGTGGATTCAGGTAAAAATAATTAATGGTCACAGGACATACTTATAATTATCCCCCCGGTACGCCTATACACGTACGCCTATACACGTACGCCTATACACGTACGCCTATACACGTACGCCTATACACGTACGCCTATACACGTACGCCTATACACGTACGCCTATACACGTACGCCTATACACGTACGCCTACACGCACACGCACACACACACATTATGTTCCAAAAATTATTTAAGCAAACCCCCCTACCCCCGTTAAGCATTACCATTATTATTTTTATATCTTGCCAAACCCCTAAAACAAGAAGATAATAATAGCATTATAAACTTAACTCATTTATAATTTAACCAACTAAACAATTTCACTATAAACACCTCCTTCTATAAAGATTGATTTCTTTCAACATGCATTTTTCTATCAACGCGACTAATTTTTAACATTACATTTAGTATTAACAATTCCTAAAATATCATCAACCCCTATAACTCTATAGAGATTACATATTTAACATAATCT